CTGAGCTAAGCGGGCTAACATACCGAAATTTCGTATGCATAGGAATTAAATAAACTGCTGGGATCTTTCTTATTCATTGTTAGTTATTTTGTTAGTTATTTATACCATAATTCAAATTAATATGAACATAGAAAATATAGAATATCCAATATTATTTATTTATATTATTTATTTAATATTTTAGTACATAAAGTGTAAGATAACGATTAATATTCATAATTAATATTAATTAATTCAAATTAATATATTTCCATCTATTTATCAAATAGATAGACATAATTATATATATAATTATATAATAATTAGAATAGTATTTTGTATATAGTATTTAGTAATCAATTTCGAATTCGAAATTGAATATTCTAATTTTTAGAATTTCGAATTCTATAATCTATACTATAATAATGGAATAATTAAGTTAAAGTAAACAGTAATTAATATTACTTAAGAATTTTAAGATATTTAATTATTCCATATTTGATTGTTAGATATTTTTATTTTTTTTATTATATTCTTATAAATTTTTATTTTCATTTTAAAATGAAAGAAATAGAAAAGACTAACCCAGATCATAATCAAAGATTCCCACGTTTTCATTCGGAAATATATAGAAAGAATCGACCATTCGAGTATTCCAAATTGCATAAAAACATAATTGAAGTAAGGGCATAGAATATAGATAGATATGTGGTATATATCTGTGTATATTGAATTGCGAATAAATACATAATAGAATCATTTCTGATTCAACCAAATAATAGAATGGTATCCAATATAGATGAAATAAAATCAATAAAATAGGAACAAACATTTTTCAATATAAGAATCCCTATTTAATGAATTCAAAAGTTCCGGCATAATGTTCATAATTCAAAATAGAAATAAAAAAGTATTCTAATGAGATTTGAATTTTTCAAATCAAAAAGGGGGATATGGCGAAATAGGTAGACGCTACGGACTTAATTGGATTGAGTCTTGGTATGGAAACTTACCAAGTGAGAACTTTCAAATTCAGAGAAACCCTGGAATTCACAATGGGCAATCCTGAGCCAAATCCTGTTTTCCGTAAACAAAGAAAGAAACAGAAAGTTAGAATCAAAAAGGATAGGTGCAGAGACTCAATGGAAGCTGTTCTAACAAATGGAGTTGACGACTTTTCCTTTTGCATTAGGAAAGGAATCCTTCCATCAAAATTCTAGGAATGAATCAAAGATAAACCTATGGGTATATACTGAAATACTATTTCAATTGATTAATGAAGACTTCAAATCTCCGTTTGTGAGAAAAATATTTAAAAATGAAAGATGTAAATCAATTCCAAGTTTAATAAAGTTGAAGAAAAGACGAAATATTCATTGATCAAATCATTCACTCCATCATAATCTGATAGATCCTTTGAGGAACTGATCCATTAGACGAGAACAAAGATAGAGTCCTATTCTACATGTCAATACCGACAACAATGAAATTTATAGTAAGAGGAAAATCCGTCGACTTTAGAAATCGTGAGGGTTCAAGTCCCTCTATCCCCAAAGGACCTGTTTAACTTTCTAATTTTTTCTATATCTTCTCTATAAATAATTCATTATTTATGTGTTTTATTCTATTTATTCTTTCACAAATAAATTGGAATTTTTCTCTTTTTCTTATCCTAATTACAAGTCATAAGTTTTGATATATATGTGAATGTTAAACACGTATAATTTAATTATAAACATACAAATGAATATCTTATTTTTGAGCAAGGAATCGTCCTCATATGCGTGATTAACAATACAAAATAATAATATAATTACTACTAAAACTTACTTACAAATTTTTATTTTTTGTCTTTTTGGACTTAGTTGACATAGATTCATTGACATATACTCCAGTAATCTTTTAAAATAAAAATGAGGCTGATGCGTCAAGAATGGTCGGGATAGCTCAGTTGGTAGAGCAGAGGACTGAAAATCCTCGTGTCACCAGTTCAAATCTGGTTCCTGGCATATGATTCATTTGTATGAGTATCTATTCCCCATATTAAAAAATATGGGGAATAGATACATACCCATTTGTGCTCTAGATTATCATATATTTATTTTATCTATTTAGGTATCTATAGATATATTCTTCCTAGATGCTTAAAGAATAGATGCATTTTTAGGTATTTTCTCTCTCTATATATATAATATATAATAATGAATTATTTTATTTGATTTTGTTTTCCCTTTTTCTGCTATCTAAAAAAATGTGAATATTTCCATATGGTTAAATTGGTTGGTCGAAAGACCAAAAAGTCTAGTCTAAGCTAGTTTAGAGGTGGAGCAGGAATAGTAAAAAGTCATTTTAGATGGATTACATAACACGTTACATAATTCATGATACAGAATTTTTGCAGTTCATCCTATTTATTAGCTCATCCGAAATAAGTATTGTTCCATATTTTCGAATTTCAAAGAATTGCCATCCAATTTTGTAATCCCTATATTATTATCTTATTTATCAATTTTGTGATTTA